ACAAAAAATTAATATTTTTTAGGAATTTAAGGCGGAAATGGACGTATTTTTTTCTTTTAATAAATATCTATTTTGTACATTTCAATTTGAATTAGGAACTCCGCGTACAAGTGGTAAGTCATTAACTACATATACACATCCGGTCATATATGTATTACCATTATGTATTACAAATTACAATAAAATTACAATAACGAATACAGAAAGAGGAGTTTTTAAAATGCGAGATCTAAAAACATATCTCTCCGTGGCACCGGTAGTAAGTACTCTATGGTTCGGGTCTTTAGCAGGTTTATTGATAGAGATCAATCGTTTTTTTCCGGATGCGTTGATATTCCCCTTTTTTTCATTCTAGCTATTGATATGGGAAGGGGAAGAAGATTAGAGATACAATCAAATATCTGTAACTAATCCCTACCCCTCCCTTCTTTTTTTCTTTGTTTTTTCTTTTTTTCTTTTTTTACTTATTCTTTCTAAAAAAAAAAAAAAACAAAGAAAAAGCGGTTTCACCCTCAGTGAAACTATGAACTCGGGCTCAGGCTCAAATTAAATTAATAATAGAATGGAAATGCGGTGGTTGGGGCAACAATATCATACAAGATACTTAACTGAAAATGAAATACTGTACGGCAATTAAAAATTATAAATATAGTTAGAAATCATTATATTACTTATTATTTATTACTATATTGATTGCAACAAAATATTTCTTTCATAATTTGATTTCGAGTTACCTGCTTCTATTTTTGTGTCCTTTCTTCTTCCTTGCTTCGGGTCGGAAAATTAAAGAATTGAGTGAATCAAAAACCAAAGGAGGTTCATGGCTAAGGGTAAAGATGTCCGAGTAACGGTTATTTTGGAATGTACCAGTTGTGTTCGAAATCGTGTTAATAAGGAATCAATGGGCATTTCCAGATATATTACTCAAAAGAATCGACACAATACGCCTAGTCGATTGGAATTGAGAAAATTCTGTCCCTGTTGTTACAAACATACGATTCATGGGGAGATAAAGAAATAGATCGAACCGATCGCTCGTGTGTCAGTCTTCCAAGGAAGATGAAAAATTACATATTATATATAACAATATATATATATAATTTATTTGAATTTATTTTTTAATTTATTTAAATATAAACAAATAAATATAAACAAACCAAATCCTATTTCGATCGGATCAAAGATGATGTAGAATTAAGAAATAGGATTGGGATTTTCAGGATAAGGAATAAACAAACCATGGATAAATCCAAGCGAATCTTTCTTAAATCTAAGCGATCTTTTCGTAGGCGTTTGCCTCCGATCCAATCGGGGGATCGAATTGATTATAGAAACATGAGTTTAATTAGTCGATTTATTAGCGAACAAGGAAAAATATTATCTAGACGGGTGAATAGATTGACCTTAAAACAACAACGATTAATTACTATTGCTATAAAACAAGCTCGTATTTTATCTCCGTTACCTTTTCTTAATAATGAGAAACAATTTGAAAGAAGCGAGTCAACCGCTAGAGCTGCTGGTCTTAGAACCAGAAAAAAAATAGGTTGACTCTTCAATTGAATTGAATCAAAATAAAATTCCAATCCAAACTCAAATGCGGATTGACGTTTTTTTTTTTGTTCGAAAAATCGTAAAATCGAAATGTCCTGTCGTAAGAAAAAAAATGGGAGAAGAGGAATAAATATTTTTTATTTAACGTCTTTCTTCATTTTGATGACTTTATCATATTTTATCATACTAATTTCTACTCTACCTTCCCAGAGTTCATTCTCCAGGGAACTCCATTTAAACTATTCCAACGGATTCCTTCCAATCTCTTTATTTTATGATCTCATTGGAAATCATATAAAGACAACTCTTATTTAATATAGCTATTTGTGCAAGTATTTTACGATTAAGAAGTAACTGTCTCTTGTACAGATTGTGTATAAATTTACTATAACTGAAGTATACTTTATTCTCGCGAATTACTGCATTTATCCGAGTGATCCACAACCGACGAAAATCTCTCTTTTGTCTACCTCTATCCCGATGAGCCGAAACCAAAGCTCTTATTTTCTGTTGAGTAATAGTACGAGTAAGTCTTGAATGAGCCCCTCGAAAGGTTGATGCAAATAAACGAATTTTTGTTCTACGTCTTCGAGCTATATACCCTCGTTTAATTCTGGTCATTGAATAAATGAAACTTTGATGAATAACTAATTGATTTCCTTTCTTTCAGTTATTCCCTTCCCCTAGTCTATTAATAACAAAACGGATTCTTCCAATGTATAAAATTTAAATTCCAATGGCTTTTGCTACTATAACCTTCCCGACCACGATTTTTTTTTTTTTTTTTTTTTCTAGGTGAAATGCCTAGAAAAAAATTGTATTGATATTAGGTATCAAAAACACATAAAACATAAAAGTAGTAAATATAAATGGATATAGTGGGTTCCATCGTTTCTATGGTTACTTCTTAAACGGTGAGGTCCTCTCTATACACCGGAGCCCTTCTTTCATTTAATCAATGTTATTGTTAACTTGTACAGTTCACACTCTTTGGCTCTACCCATAATTATCCAGTACGAGGTCTTTCACAATGAGATCTACTTATACAGTAACGGTATTTAATTATGAAGATTAGCTGAGTAGCTGACCCTGTTAGTCCGTTCTTGCAAGAGTAAGGCATAATTTTTCTGCTTTTTAAAATAGTATTTCCCCTGCTTAATGGATATCATTTGCTATCAATGGAGAATTCTTTCTCATCTTAAATTTAAAACGGAGTTGATTGGATTTGCACCAACGGAAACCATACATTTGATACCACAATAGAAGGATAGATCTTTTTTATTTTTAGATATTGAATGGAGTTCTTCCATTCTAGTCTATTCACTGGTACTGATCGTTGATACTGGATCAATTGTTTTCTTTCTTTTGTCCTAGCCCATGATCTGAACGAGTCGCACATACACCCTAGTACATGTTCCTCGTCGCTGAGGACATCCCCCAAGAGCGGGGGATTTCGTGACATTTCTGATTGGCTGTCTTGTGTTTCTAATAAGTTGTTTAATAGTTGGCATATTGAATCATATACATAATGGGCTGGTTTAGATCGATCTTAACCGGATGATTATGAATTATTTTATTTCTATATTAATAGATTAATGAATAGAATATTAAATCCGGTAAGAAGATAAAATCTCAAATCATCAATTCGTCTGAAATTTTTGTTATTTTTTCTTTTTTATTCAGTCGCTACAAGATCAACAATTCCATGAGCTTGGGCTTCTGTTGCTGACATAAAAACATCTCTTTCCATATCTTCGGATACAACCCATAAGGGTTTGCCTGTCCTTTGTACATAAACCCTTGTGACGGTTTCGCGCAGCTTCAAAAGTTCTTCCGCTTCCAAGATAAATTCTCCCGTCTGTGCCTCATAAAAAGAACTAGCAGGTTGATGGATCATTACCCTGATGATATAACATAATAAATGTTTATTCTATCTCGCATGATGATAAGGTGAAGAGATAAAGAATAATAAAATATATAATTGAACAACCGTACAGGCATCTTTTACGCATTGCATACGGCTCTATAATGGAATTCGTTTTTACCTTACTTAAATATCAAATAAATTAAATATAGGGTCTATCAGACTCGGGTTGGTAAATGGTCCAATAACCACCCTTCTTTTTGTTTTTGGAGTAGTTCAAAAATACTATGATGGCTCCGTTGCTTTATATATTTATTTCGTCTGTTATTTAGCAATCCCAAAGTTTCTTTTTTTTTTTTTCACAAATAAAAAAACAAGATTTTTTTTATTTTCATATTCTTTCATAACCTAAATATTGTTAAGAGCCTCCCGGCGTGAAAACAAAAAAGTTTGTGACGCTGAAATAGGCCTCCCGATAGATTAGATAAAATCGGAAATACCTTTTATCTCATACTACTCTTTCGATACATAATTTAAGGGTTAAAAAAATTTATCATATCGAATTCGAAGTGCCATGCTATTATTACTTAATATTCATATTTCATATAGCGCGAAGGCATAGTCTTCTTTTTTCTCTCAAATCAAATAAAAAACTCATTGGCGCCAAGCGTGAGGGAATGCTAGACGTTTGGTAATTTCTCCTCCGACCAGAATAAAAGATCCCATTGAAGCGGCTAATCCCATGCATATTGTCTGTATATCTGGTCGCACAAATTGCATAGTATCATAAATAGCTACTCCGGGTATTACCCATCCGCCAGGAGAATTTATAAACAAATATAGATCTTTGGTATCATCCTCTATACTGAGATATACCATAAGACCAATAAGTTGATTCGAGATCTCGCTATCAACCCCTTGGCCTAAAAAAAGTAATCTTTCTCGATAAAGTCGGTTGATTGGGATAAAGTTGTATCCCTTAGAAACCGTACATGCACCTTTTGATGCATACGGTTCAACAAAAATAACGAAAAAAAAAAAAAGAATCAATGTGTAGATGTAGATTCTAGCGCTTTCTTTTATTTTATTTTTCATACCAGGTATAAAAAGGGGCTTTTCTTTCATTTTTCAAAAAAGATGGGTTTTGGCCTGTTTTGTTTATCTATAAAAAAAAATGACTAAATTTATCTAACTAACTTTTCATTGATGTATTGTTTCATCGAGATACAATCTCAATCGCGATGTAATTTTCTTGTTCCTGAATGGGCTTCTTCAATTTTTTTAGGTTTATGCTCTACTCCGAGTAAAGATCCGCCCGATTTGGATTTGCACATATATGACAAATGCCCCAATACCACGTCCTTTTGCTACGACTTCCTTTTTACAATTTATTTCATGTCTTACAACAGATATTCAATGCATTCATCATATTACTCGATTGATTAACTGTTTGAGATCACTTCTATTATAAATATATAAAGAAATAGAATATGATAGAAATAGTAATCATAAATAGATTTTTTACCGGTTTTTTTCTAAACGGAGCCTGGATACTTCATTTTATTGGCCTAACCAAGATAACCATAAATTATTCTAATTGATAATATTAATCTGTATACCCTCCCGAAAAAATGGATCTAATTGAACTTCACGCTCCAAATTTTTGATAATTCAATCAATCTTTCTTGGGCGAAGGGGAGGATATCTCGATCGGGGAAGAGAATGGGGAAATACCATATGACCCAATATATCTGACAAGTCGCACTATACGTCAATCCACAATGCATCTTCCTCTCCAGGACTTCGAAAAGGTACTCTTGGAACACCAATAGGCATTAAATAAAAGAAAAATTAAGTACTATATCTCACTTTGATGTGAAAGCGTAACAATGGATTTAGTGTCCTACTAATATTGGCCTTTATCATATTTTATCCATAGATTGACTAAGTTTATAAAAAAAGATAAAGAAGACAAAATGAATAAAGGAAAATTATTACAAATAAGTCCTTTGAATGATGAACAAATATATATATGCATTCACTCATAGAAAATGGTATCAACTCCCCTACCATTGCGTATTGGTACTTATCGGGTGTAGAATAGATCTGCTTCTTTTTGTTCCTACGAACAAAATAGTTTCATTATTACTAAAAGTAATTGAAAAGAATCAAACAAATCAAACAAATATTAATTCTTTCCCCAAGATAATCCACTAAAAAGAGGGTCCACAGCATAGTTTTTTCCAATGCAATAAAGTTACATTGTGTCTATTTTTCATTGATAAAGGGGTATTTCCATGGGTTTGCCTTGGTATCGTGTTCATACCGTCGTATTGAATGATCCCGGTCGTTTGATTTCTGTCCATATAATGCATACAGCTCTGGTTGCTGGTTGGGCCGGTTCGATGGCTCTATACGAATTAGCAGTTTTTGATCCTTCTGATCCTGTTCTTGATCCAATGTGGAGACAGGGTATGTTCGTTATACCCTTCATGACTCGTTTAGGAATAACCAATTCATGGGGCGGTTGGAGTATCACAGGGGGTACTGTAACGAATCCGGGTATTTGGAGTTACGAAGGTGTGGCCGGGGCACATATTGTGTTTTCGGGCTTGTGCTTTTTGGCAGCTATCTGGCATTGGGTGTATTGGGATCTAGAAATATTTACTGATGAACGTACAGGAAAACCCTCTTTGGATTTGCCTAAGATCTTTGGAATTCATTTATTTCTATCAGGGGTGGCTTGCTTTGGTTTTGGTGCATTTCATGTAACAGGATTGTATGGTCCTGGAATATGGGTGTCCGATCCTTATGGACTAACTGGAAGGGTACAATCCGTAAATCCAGCGTGGGGTGTGGAGGGTTTTGATCCTTTTGTTCCGGGAGGAATAGCCTCTCATCATATTGCAGCAGGGACCTTGGGCATATTGGCGGGTCTATTCCATCTTAGTGTACGTCCACCTCAACGCCTATACAAAGGATTACGTATGGGAAATATTGAAACCGTCCTTTCCAGTAGTATTGCTGCTGTCTTTTTTGCCGCTTTTGTAGTTGCTGGAACTATGTGGTATGGTTCAGCAACTACCCCGATTGAATTATTTGGTCCCACTCGTTATCAATGGGATCAAGGATACTTCCAACAAGAAATATATCGAAGAATTGGTGCTGGGTTGGCTGAAAATCAAAGTTTATCTGAAGCTTGGTCTAAAATTCCCGAAAAACTAGCTTTTTATGATTACATCGGCAATAATCCGGCAAAGGGGGGGTTATTCAGAGCGGGCTCAATGGACAACGGGGATGGAATAGCTGTTGGGTGGTTAGGACATCCTATCTTTAGAGATAAAGAGGGGCGCGAACTTTTTGTACGTCGTATGCCTACTTTTTTTGAAACATTTCCGGTTGTTTTGGTAGACGGAGACGGAATTGTTAGAGCCGATGTTCCTTTTAGAAGGGCGGAATCAAAATATAGTGTCGAACAAGTAGGTGTAACTGTCGAGTTCTATGGCGGCGAACTCAACGGAGTCAGTTATAGCGATCCCGCTACTGTGAAAAAATATGCTAGACGTGCTCAATTGGGTGAGATTTTTGAATTAGATCGTGCTACTTTGAAATCCGATGGTGTTTTTCGTAGCAGTCCACGGGGTTGGTTTACTTTTGGACATGCTTCGTTTGCTTTGCTCTTCTTCTTCGGACACATTTGGCATGGTGCTAGAACCTTGTTTCGAGATGTTTTTGCTGGTATTGATCCAGATTTAGATGCTCAAGTGGAATTTGGAGCATTCCAAAAACTTGGAGATCCAACTACAAGAAGACAAGTAGTCTGATACAATATGCTTTGTTACTTGTTACTTTTCATTTTTATTTTCTTTTTGTGATTTTTAGATGGGGTACCAGATAAATCTTGATTTGAATCACTGCCTTTTCTTTGACTCTTGTTCTTTATTTATCCGGGAGACGATCCCAAATAAACAGGTATGGAAGCTATAATTGTAAACCACGATCGAATCTATGGAAGCATTGGTTTATACATTCCTTTTAGTCTCAACTCTAGGAATAATTTTTTTCGCTATCTTTTTTCGAGACCCGCCTAAAGTTCCAACTAAAAAGGTGAAATGATTTGTCATTATCTCAATTGAAGTACGGATCCTCCCAATATTGGGAGGATCCGTACTTCAACTAGTCCCCGTGTTCCTCGAATGGATCTCTTAGTTGTTGAGAGGGTTGCCCAAAAGCAGTATATAAGGCGTACCCAGTAAAACTTACAAGTAAACCAGATAAAAAGATGGCAACTAGGGTTGCTGTTTCCATGATTATATAGTTTTAAGACATTATAAAGTTTTAAGACCACAATGGATCTATGATAAGATCATTTATTTACAACGGAATGGTATACAAAGTCAACAGATCTTACTGAATATAAAATATTATGGCTACACAAACCGTTGAAGGTAGTTCTAGATCTGGCCGCCCAAAACGAACTAATGCGGGGAGTTTATTGAAACCATTGAATTCAGAATATGGTAAAGTAGCTCCTGGGTGGGGAACTACTCCTTTGATGGGTCTCGCAATGGCTCTATTCGCGATATTCCTATCTATTATTTTGGAGATTTATAATTCTTCCATTTTACTGGATGGCATTTCAATGAATTAGATTCACAAGAACCATTAACTGGCTTTTTCAATACAAAGTGAAGCGTTTAGGTTTCTGATTTTTATCCCATTCTATTTTGGTAGTTTGACCGTGGAATTTCTTTGTTTCTGTATTTCCGGAATATGAGTGTGTGACTTGGTATAAATGATCCTATGGATAGTACAGAGAATGGGTCTGTCATCTTGATAGAGATGGTTTTACTTCGTCGGATATTCATTCGAGTATCTGGAGCACGGAATATATGAAATAGATTACTATTAGAACTATGATTCATACTTAATAGTCAGACCTCGTGTCCGGACTTCAAAAAATTTTTTCAAAGAGTTAGAAGTTATAAATAGAAATATTTTTATTCTTTCAAACTTTCGTTTATGCTTATTTTGATCAAAGGACAAAACAAAGGTTTCTTTGGTTTGGATTTTTAGTCATTATATCTATTCATTGAATAAGTGATGATCCAATGGTTCTTACTCAGGGAATTTTGGGACTTAGACTTAGTTTGAAAGGGTTTTATTGAATCATCGTGGTTTTAGTATGAATCTGAGGTTTTAATCAATTCATAGGGTCTTAACAAGAGAATTCCTATCAATAATAAAGAAAACAGCAGTAAAGCCGCATTACACATAAATAACACCAAAGAAAATAGGTAAATAGAAGATTCAAGAGGCCTATAACGATCAATATATAGACGAATGAGCCGACTTGATTTTTTGGCATTATAACCACAAAGAAGAGCTTTCGGATTTTTATTCTTTAGTATCTTCAAAAAAAAATTGAATCATAAATCATAGAATTAATAAATTTCAAACTTTATATTACACACATCCGTTAGAACTAGTATTTGGGTGTTTCTGTTTGAGCCGTACGAGATGAAATTTTCATATACGGTTCTCCGGGGGGGTCCCCTTGATTTACCTATCTCAATAAAATCTATGATTGGTTCGAAGAACGTCTTGAGATTCAGGCAATTGCCGATGATATAACTAGTAAATATGTTCCTCCTCACGTCAACATATTTTATTGTCTAGGGGGAATTACGCTTACTTGTTTTTTAGTACAAGTAGCTACCGGGTTTGCTATGACTTTTTATTATCGTCCGACCGTTACGGAGGCCTTTGCTTCTGTTCAATATATAATGACTGAAGCTAATTTTGGTTGGTTAATCCGATCAGTTCATCGATGGTCGGCAAGTATGATGGTCCTAATGATGATCCTGCACGTATTTCGCGTGTATCTCACCGGCGGCTTTAAAAAACCTCGTGAATTGACTTGGGTTACAGGTGTGGTTTTGGGTGTATTGACCGCATCTTTTGGTGTAACTGGTTATTCCTTACCTCGGGACCAAATTGGTTATTGGGCAGTAAAAATTGTAACAGGCGTACCAGACGCTATTCCTGTAATAGGCTCGCCTCTGGTAGAGTTATTACGCGGAAGTGCTAGTGTAGGACAATCCACTTTGACTCGTTTTTATAGTTTACACACTTTTGTATTACCTCTTCTTACCGCCGTATTTATGTTAATGCACTTCCCAATGATACGTAAGCAAGGTATTTCTGGTCCTTTATAAAGAATATATACCATCGTGTAATCAATCATCTATCACTTGGGGTAGGAACACTAGTATTTCATTGCTACAAATATGGATTATTGAAAAAAAAAATAAGACATGTATTGGGATATTTCTCTTCAACTCTACAAAAATGTATTATTTTTTTGACACTCATAGTTGAAGTGAATTTTCCGAAGATAAAATGGATTATGGGAGTGTGTGACTTGAACTATTGATCGGGCCTTGCAGATATATGTCCTTATCTATCTGCCACATTTGAATTCACAACAAAAAAATGTGTCTTTGTTCCAACCACCGCGTAAGCCCCATACAGAAGATAGGCCGGTTCGTTTGAAGAGAATCTTTTCTATGATCAGACCCG